GTTCCTGTAGGTTGAGCACCCTTTTCAAGGAAATATAGAATAAGAGGAACGTTTAAATAAGTTTGATTCTTTATCGGATCATAAAAACCTACTTTCTGAAGATCCTTCCCTTCTCTTCGGGATCGAACATCAATTGCAACGATTCGATAGACAACTCATTGAGATAGATGTAGATGAACAATACACCCCCCCTAGAAACGTATAGGAAGTTTTCTCCTCGTACGGCTCGAGAAAAAAGAATTGGATTTGAAGTCTTATCTATGGTATGGAATTCTAATAAATGACAAAAGGTTCCATAAAATCATCAAATCAATTAGACTATGATTTAAGTTTTTTTCTTCTTCGTTCCTAAAAATGAAAAAGAAACCTTTCGTACTCATAACTCAAGTTAGATAACTCTCAAATAATTCAAAAGAAAATCGTTAGGTAATTTCATTTATTGAGTGGTCTTTACCCCCTTTTTGTTTGTCTCAGTTAAAATCTATTTTGATTCTTAAGTCTGGCCCAGCCCACTTAGTGAGACGATTAAAACGGTGTTTCCTTGTTCTGGGATCCTTTATCTTTGTTTTAAATCATTGGGTTTAGGCATTACTTCGGTCTTTCTTAATCCTTTCAAAATGGCAGCAACATACCCCTTTTTGGGATTTCCTTCTGTCAAAGAATCCTAAGGACGATTGATTCCCGTCCCGCGTGATACACTTTGGATCGAAAGGGTGTGATTAATTCCAACAAATTTTCTTTTTGAATTGGAAACTTGCTCGAATGGGACCCCTTCGACTTCTATATCGAAGATATATTCACGAAGTTGTTCCAATTTATTGATTTGCATTAACCCTAGATTCTTGTCCTGAGAAATGAATTAATACTTTCTACTCGAGCTCCATCGTGGACTATTTAGATTACCAACTGATGTCGAGCCAAGAGCACCTTCATTCCGATAGAAATCAAAAATGGTGGATATAAGAAAGAATCCACAGTGGATCATGTCCTTCAAGTCGCACGTTGCTTTCTACCACATCGTTTCAAACGAAGTTTTACCATAACATTCCTCTAATTTGGAACCAGTATGGAATTGATTCAATTATGGAATCATGAATAGTCATCGGTTCGTAGACATCGTAATCTATACACCTTAATATAGAATAGAAATTCTATATATAGCTATAGATCGGTAAAGTATAAATCGGTAAAGAGTTTTCTGAAGAAGTTTTAGCAAGTCCTCTTAATTAAGTTAATTAAGTAATTAAGATTAATTATTAATTAATTAAAAAGAATTTAATAATAGATTAAATCTTTCAATTTGAAATGAAGGTATCAAAACCTTTTTCACAAAAATTGAATAATCGAATAGAAGGATACATATACGCTAAACATTTCCTTGTATTTTGTTTAAGCTCTAGGGTTCGGCAAGATTAGATTAACGAAATCTTGCCATAATAGAATAGAAAGTGAATAAAAGATAATAAAAGATATAAAACACCCCCCTCTCAAGTGTTACATAAATTTCGAATTATTCATTAGGGCCAAACGCGAAATACTTAAAAAACGAGATTCAAAGAAAATACATCGGGTAGATATATAATTACATATATAACTTGATTTGCAAACACGGAAATTTGAATACCTTTGATTAATGTATTCGCCCCCCCGGGACTAATGGGGCATAGCAGAAATCGAAATGGGAATTATGATCTGGAATGCGGACTGACTAGGTACAAACCCAAACAAGTCGAGATTAAGTTGTTCCTATTTTTTATTTTAGTCTAACTCCTTAAGAGAATTAAAAAGATAATTAAAAGAGAATTAATCCTATTGAGCTTGAATGAATTTCATTAATCCCAAAACCAAAATAGTTAGAATTCGGAAATCTATAGAAAAATCCATAAATACTTAGTTTACGGGATAGGGAATAATAAATAAGATCCTTGAAAATTCAAATCTTGATAAAATAGAAAATCAATATGGGACAGAAGGCTTTTCTAAATAACTAACTTCCCAAAACAAGACAAGGTTGGGCATATGATGAAAAGACAACCCGATTCTTTTGAATTCAAACTCTTGGAATCCATGTTCCCATTTTACCTGGATCAGAAATCGAGTCAATTACATCTGCGTGCATTTGAACTCAATTGAATTGAGTTTGGGTAAAAAAGATATGATTCATACATAAAAAATAAAAATCATAAGTAAGAAACATATTCCATCTAACATTAGACTTTAAATGGAACCCTCTTCAACAAAATCTTTATTCTATTCTAACATAATGAATATGCTCTGGGACGGAAGGATTCGAACCTACGAATGGCGGGACCAAAACCCGTTGCCTTACCACTTGGCCACGCCCCATTTAGATTTCTATTCGACACTACTAAAGAATAATATTGGTATTCCTTGTTTGTCAACTCCAATCTAATCTATTCTATAGATATTTAGATTGTTACTAGGATTTTAATACGTGTCGATATAGAATTAAACTTAATTTATTGATCATTAGATATAAATCAATTAAGATATTGTATGAAAGTATGATTTCTTCTATTCTCTTTGGAGAATTGGAGGATTTTTGATTGGGTGGCTTCAAAAGAAAAAGAAAAGAAGGATTTTGTGTCTACCTTAAATTTTCCCCTTTTCCTTCTATCAATAACTCAATCAAAATGCAATTATCTCCAAGAACAAAATGTCTGTTATGCTTAATATCTTTAGTTTGATCTGTATCTGTCTTAATTCTACTTTTTCTTCAAGTAGTTTTTTCTTCGGAAAATTGCCTGAGGCCTATGCTTTTTTGAACCCAATCGTAGATGTTATGCCAGTCATACCTGTGTTCTTTTTTCTCTTAGCTTTTGTTTGGCAAGCTGCTGTAAGTTTTCGATGAGATCCTCCATTTTTCTACCACATATCCTATTTGAATACCAAGAACCGAGTCTCTTTCTAGAAAAAAATAATGAACTTTCTAGGAAATTTTTAAATTTAAATTTAATTAAGGATCTATTCTCTTTTTTTCCAAAAAATTATCTTGGAGATTGTGTAATGCTTACTCTCAAACTCTTCGTTTACACAGTAGTGATATTTTTTGTTTCTCTCTTCATCTTTGGATTCCTATCTAATGATCCTGGACGTAATCCTGGGCGTGAAGAATAGGGGTTTTCGATTTTCTTCGATTTCTTAGGATTTTATGTTTAGATAAGAACAACGAATTTGCCAAATTTGAAAAAAATCGGTAAATTAAAACGGAAAGAGAGGGATTCGAACCCTCGGTACGAATAACTCGTACAACGGATTAGCAATCCGCCGCTTTAGTCCACTCAGCCATCTCTCCCAATTGAAAATTGTTTAGATTACACAGAAAGTAAGGAGTATTTCTTTCTCTATTATATAGATATGTTCAATTTTTATCAGCAATTTGATTTCGATAAATATAAATAAAATAAAAGGAAAGGTCTCCAAAATGCCAACAATATAAAGAAAACTAAAAAGGACCCCGTTTATTTTGTTCGAAAGGACCTTCTTATTGACACGGCCTGGCCTGGTCAGTACCTAGCCGGGCCTTTTTTTGTTCCAACTAATTATAGATAAATAATGATGATTTATCATTTATCTGATTTGAAAACAAAAATGCTTAGTATTATATAAAAGTGAATAGGAAAGATTCAAGCACGAACAAAAAAAGAAGAAAGACGATTTTCATTCGCGAAAACAAAAACCCCTTCTGTCGTAACGCTTCGATTTAATATCCCAAGGAAAACACCGAAAAAGCTGTTTGGTTACCGTCCTGATGATTGTGCCTCCGTACGTGTCCCCATTTTCCCTCTTTAATTTTTTCCCATCTTCTTGGCGGATTTTCGAGAGCGGCGTATTGTACAGACGCAGAAAATGCGTTTGTTTGGCTTTCCCGCTCTTCGTCCTCCCCTCCGCTCTGCTTTTTCAAAGCGTCGGCGACCGAGGATCCTCCCGCGCCCGCTACCGCGTGATCGCATCCCGTTTGATTGCCGCTCCGACCCCGCAGTCCTCAAATTCGCACAATTCCCCGCTCGGTTTGAGGTCTGTTTTTCCGCTTAATGTTTCGTCAGGGCCGTCCTTCGAAGACCCGCGTCGTTCCACTTGCCGTCGGATCCCGCAACCTCACGGGCGTCCCTCTTCTCTTTCTCCCGCCGCGCTTCTCCCTGGCCCTTTCGCGAATAAAGGATTAAATTGTCATCCAATTGACGGGTGCGATCATACCAGCACTAATGCACCGGATCCCATCAGAACTCCGAAGTTAAGCGTGCTTGGGCGAGAGTAGTACTAGGATGGGTGACCCCCTGGGAAGTCCTCGTGTTGCACCCCTCTTTTTATTTTTCGGGCCGCCGTTCGCTCCCTGCTCTCCACTTTTCGCTTGGCCATTTCTTTACTTTCCCCTGCGTCGTAACGTTTCGATTTAATATCCCAAGGAAAACACCGAGAGAGCTGTTCGGTTACCGTCCAGAAAATTGTGCCTCCGTACGTGTCCCCATTTTTCCTCTTCTTTTCCCCTCTTCTTGGCGAATTTTCGAGAGCGGCGTATTGTACGTACGCAGGAAAACGAAGCCCCAATAGAAATGGAGGGATCTTTAAACATATAGGATACCAACTCAATTTATCAATTTATTAGAATTATCTTTTATCAAATAATAAACTACGTCAAATGACAAAGTATTGTTCAAAAAATGATAAAATTAATTTGCACATTTTATTTTCCATTTTTAATCTCCTAAGTTTTGATATACAATTTTAAGGATAGGTACCTGGTTTATTATCAATATATCATTTTTTAAATTTTAGATATAGGAGGTTTATTATATAAGATAAGATATGATTTGTGAATCTAACATTAAACCTATGATAAGGTTTTTTTATCATAAACAAATTATGATAAAGTACTCTGAACTTTATCTATTTAGATTTTAGACAAAATGATATTAATAATGAAGAAATAAAATATTTAATTTATAAAAGAAAATAAAATCGTGAAGGGTATAAAAATTATAAGCAAGATTTTTCATTGGTCTACAAATTTTAAGAATAAAAAGTAAAACTAAAAATTGTTACTTGAATTCAACCGAGCAAATTAAAAAATTCTAGAAGCTTTCTTTCAATCCACATTTCTAGTCAAGAACCGAGCAAAAAAAAAAAAAAAAAAGAAACCTAATCAAGATAAAGATTGAAATACCTAGAAGCTTTCTTTCAGTCCACAATTCTTGACTTTTAGCCAAGAACCGAGCCAAAAAAAAAAAAAATTCTAATCAAAGATAAAGATTGAAATATCTACGAGCTTTCTTTCAGTCCACAATTCCATTTCCCGCGACAGACTCCTCAGTTCTCACCTCATTTGGTCATTCCAAAGAGAGCGTTGAGCGCAACTTTCTCATCTCATCAGCCGCAACCACCACATACCGTAGATCGCCGATCGGACGCAGTACCTTTTGGTGAGTCTTTTTCCTTCTTCGTTTCTTCTTTTCGTTGAGTATTTATAGAGAGAATGAAAGTTAGGGTTGTTTTCGCTTCGGGATTTGAAAAAATGGTTTTATTTTAAGGAAGAACGAGATGCCTATATGTCATTCTTTCGCAAGATTTAATCTTTATTTCATTTGGAGCGGTTTTCCTATGCAAGATTTGAGCTCGGGCCGAGCTCGGGCTTCACAATTACAAATATTGTCGGGCCGAGCTCGGGCCTGAGTTCTTAGTTTTATTGTCGGGCCGAGCTCGGGCCCGACTAGGCCTGGCTCATTCAGCCCGATCGACAGCCCTACCCGCTACTGCGCGATCGCATCTCGTTAGATGGCCAGTCCGGCACCGCAGCCTTCAAATTCCCCCAATTCCGCGCTCGGTTTTTTTTTGTTTTTGGTGCTTAATGTTTCGTTCCGTCGGATCCCGCAACCTCACGGGCGTCCCTCTTCTCTTTCCCTCGCCGCGCTTCTCCCTGGTCCTTTCGCGAATAAAGGATTAAATTGTCACTCAACTAACGGGTGCGATCATACCAGCACTAATGCACCGGATCCCATCAGAACTCCGAAGTTAAGCGTGCTTGGGCGAGAGTAGTACTAGGATGGGTGACCCCCTGGGAAGTCCTCGTGTTGCACCCCTCTTTTTATTTTTCGGGCCGCCGTTCGCTCCCTGCTCTCCACTTTTCGCTTGGCCATTTCTTTACTTTCCCCTGCGTCGTAACGTTTCGATTTAATATCCCAAGGAAAACACCGAGAGAGCTGTTCGGTTACCGTCCAGAAAATTGTGCCTCCGTACGTGTCCCCATTTTTCCTCTTCTTTTCCCCTCTTCTTGGCGAATTTTCGAGAGCGGCGTATTGTACGTACGCAGGAAAACGAAGCCCCAATAGAAATGGAGGGATCTTTAAACATATAGGATACCAACTCAATTTATCAATTTATTAGAATTATCTTTTATCAAATAATAAACTACGTCAAATGACAAAGTATTGTTCAAAAAATGATAAAATTAATTTGCACATTTTATTTTCCATTTTTAATCTCCTAAGTTTTGATATACAATTTTAAGGATAGGTACCTGGTTTATTATCAATATATCATTTTTTAAATTTTAGATATAGGAGGTTTATTATATAAGATAAGATATGATTTGTGAATCTAACATTAAACCTATGATAAGGTTTTTTTATCATAAACAAATTATGATAAAGTACTCTGAACTTTATCTATTTAGATTTTAGACAAAATGATATTAATAATGAAGAAATAAAATATTTAATTTATAAAAGAAAATAAAATCGTGAAGGGTATAAAAATTATAAGCAAGATTTTTCATTGGTCTACAAATTTTAAGAATAAAAAGTAAAACTAAAAATTGTTACTTGAATTCAACCGAGCAAATTAAAAAATTCTAGAAGCTTTCTTTCAATCCACATTTCTAGTCAAGAACCGAGCAAAAAAAAAAAAAAAAAAGAAACCTAATCAAGATAAAGATTGAAATACCTAGAAGCTTTCTTTCAGTCCACAATTCTTGACTTTTAGCCAAGAACCGAGCCAAAAAAAAAAAAAATTCTAATCAAAGATAAAGATTGAAATATCTACGAGCTTTCTTTCAGTCCACAATTCCATTTCCCGCGACAGACTCCTCAGTTCTCACCTCATTTGGTCATTCCAAAGAGAGCGTTGAGCGCAACTTTCTCATCTCATCAGCCGCAACCACCACATACCGTAGATCGCCGATCGGACGCAGTACCTTTTGGTGAGTCTTTTTCCTTCTTCGTTTCTTCTTTTCGTTGAGTATTTATAGAGAGAATGAAAGTTAGGGTTGTTTTCGCTTCGGGATTTGAAAAAATGGTTTTATTTTAAGGAAGAACGAGATGCCTATATGTCATTCTTTCGCAAGATTTAATCTTTATTTCATTTGGAGCGGTTTTCCTATGCAAGATTTGAGCTCGGGCCGAGCTCGGGCTTCACAATTACAAATATTGTCGGGCCGAGCTCGGGCCTGAGTTCTTAGTTTTATTGTCGGGCCGAGCTCGGGCCCGACTAGGCCTGGCTCATTCAGCCCGATCGACAGCCCTACCCGCTACTGCGCGATCGCATCTCGTTAGATGGCCAGTCCGGCACCGCAGCCTTCAAATTCCCCCAATTCCGCGCTCGGTTTTTTTTTGTTTTTGGTGCTTAATGTTTCGTTCCGTCGGATCCCGCAACCTCACGGGCGTCCCTCTTCTCTTTCCCTCGCCGCGCTTCTCCCTGGTCCTTTCGCGAATAAAGGATTAAATTGTCACTCAACTAACGGGTGCGATCATACCAGCACTAATGCACCGGATCCCATCAGAACTCCGAAGTTAAGCGTGCTTGGGCGAGAGTAGTACTAGGATGGGTGACCCCCTGGGAAGTCCTCGTGTTGCACCCCTCTTTTTATTTTTCTGGCCGCCACTCGCTCTCTACTCTCCACTTTTCGCTTGGCCGTTTCTTCACTTTTCCCTTCGTCATAACGTATCGATTTAATATCCCAAGGAAAACACCGAGAGAGTTGTTTGGTTACCGTCCAGAAAATTGTGCCTCCGTATGTGTCCCCATTTTTCCTCTTTTTTCCCCTCTTCTTGGCAGATTTTCGAGAGCAGCGTATTGTACGTACGCAGAAAATGCATATTTTTGGCTTTCCCGCTCTTCGTCCTCCCCTCCGCCCCGCTTTTTCAAACCGTCGGCGATCGAAGATCCTCCCGCGCGCGCCCGCTAGTCCTAGGACTGTTAATAGGGCAGGGCCGGTCCGAGCTCGGCCCGCCTGGCCCGTGTAGGGCCCGGCCATAGCTCACTTGAATTCGGGCTGAGGCCCGAACTCATGTCGGGCCGAGCTCGGGCCTCAATGAGCTCGGCCCGTATAGGCCCGGCCCAAATAAAATATTTATTTGTTATAGTAAAATTTTAACATAATATATAAAATATACTACTATATTATTTATATATGCATATACTATGTAATCAAAATAGAATTTGCATTATATATTTTATATGTATAATTAATATAAAATTTGTATTATATATTTTATATGTATATACTATATATAATTAATATATGTTTTAAAAATATACTAATATATATTTTTCTTATATGAAAGTATATTATAAACAAAAAAAAAAAAGAGGAAAATTACGTCCCAATAGAAATGGAGGGATCTTTAAACATATTGGATACCAACTCAATTTAGAAATTTATTAGAATTATCTTTTCTTTTCTCAAATAACAAACTATATCAAATGATAAAGTATAGTTCAAAAATAATAAAATTAATTTTGCACATTTTATTTTCTATTTTTAATCTCTTAAGTTTTGATATACAATTTTAAGGATAGTTACCCAGTTTATTATCAATATATCATTATTTAAATTTTAGATATAAGAGGTTTATTATATAAGATATGATATGATTTGTTAATCAAATATTAAATCTATGACAAGGCTTTTTTATCATAAAAAAATTATGATAAAGTACTCTGAACTTTATCTATTTTGATTTTAGACAAAATGATATTAATAATGAAGAAATAAAATATTTAATTTAGAAAAGAAAATAAAATCGTTAAGGATATAAAATTTTTCATTGGTCTACAAATTTTAAGAGTGAAAAGTAAAACTAAAAATTGTTACTTGAATTCAACCGAGCAAATTAAAAAATTCTTGAAGCTTTCTTTCAATCCACCATTCTAATCAAGAACCGAGCCAAAAAAAAAAAAAAAAAAAATCTAATCAAGATAAAGATTGAAATATCTAGAAGCTTTCTTTCAGTCCACAATTCTTGACTTCTAGTCGAGAACCGAGCAAAACAAAAAAAAAATCTAATCAAAGATAAAGATTGAAATATCTAGGAGCTTTCTTTCAGTCCACAATTTCATTTCCCACGGCAGGCTCCTCAGTCCTCACCTCATTTGGTCATTCCAAAGAGAGCGTTGAGCGCAACTTTCTCATCTCATCTCATCAGCCACAACCACCACATACCGTAGATCGCCGATCGGACACAATACCTTTTGGTGAGTCTTTTTCCTTCTTCGTTTCTTCTTTTCGTTGAGTATTTAGAGGGAGAATGAAAATTACGGTTTTTTTCGCTTCGGGATTTGAAAAAAAAGAACGAGATGTCTATATGTCATTCTTTCGGAAGATTTAATCTTTATTTCATTTGGAGCGGTTTTCCTATGCAAGATTTCTTCAACCTTATTTTCGAGTTGAATTGTCGAGTTAAAGTTTCGGATAAGAGTTCAATTTATTTTGCTAAATCCATAAGGAGTTCAAGATACAAGTGACTATTATGTATTTAATACTTGGATTAATTATGTTGCATATAATTATGAAAATGGAAGGATATGAAGGCGTCATTGATCATTATTGTGTTGGGAATGGTTATAGTTTGGATTTAAGTGTTGGACTGAACAAAATGTTTGGCAACATATCTACTGGAGGTCTGGAACTGTGTCTTTTTTTTTTTTTTAACTTCCCTATTTTTTTAAGAATTATTGTTTCTTTTTCGGGTCAAGCCCGAGCTCATAGTTGAGCTTGGGCCGAGCTCGGGCTTTACAATTGCAAATATTCTCCGCCCGAGCTCGGGCCTGAGCTCTTAGTTTTATTTTCGGGTTGAGCTCGGGCCTGACTAGGCCTGGCTCATTAAGCCTGATCGACAGCCCTGCCCGCCACCGCGCGATCGCATCCCGTTAGATCGCCGGTCCGGCACCGCAGCCTTCAAATTCCCACAATTTCGTGCTCGGTTGTTTTTCCGCTTAATGTTTAGTTTCGTCGGATCAGTTTAACCTCACAGGCGTCCCTCTTCTCTTTCCCTCGCCGCGCTTCTCCCTGGTCCTTTCGCGAATAAAGGATTAAATTGTCATTCAACTGACGGGTGCGATCATACCAGCACTAATGCACCGGATCCCATCAGAACTCCGAAGTTAAGCGTGCTTGGGCGAGAGTAGTACTAGGATGGGTGACCCCCTGGGAAGTCCTCGTGTTGCACCCCTCTTTTTATTTTTCGGGCCGCCGTTCGCTCCCTGCTCTCCACTTTTCGCTTGGCCATTTCTTTACTTTCCCCTGCGTCGTAACGTTTCGATTTAATATCCCAAGGAAAACACCGAGAGAGCTGTTCGGTTACCGTCCAGAAAATTGTGCCTCCGTACGTGTCCCCATTTTTCCTCTTCTTTTCCCCTCTTCTTGGCGAATTTTCGAGAGCGGCGTATTGTACGTACGCAGGAAAACGAAGCCCCAATAGAAATGGAGGGATCTTTAAACATATAGGATACCAACTCAATTTATCAATTTATTAGAATTATCTTTTATCAAATAATAAACTACGTCAAATGACAAAGTATTGTTCAAAAAATGATAAAATTAATTTGCACATTTTATTTTCCATTTTTAATCTCCTAAGTTTTGATATACAATTTTAAGGATAGGTACCTGGTTTATTATCAATATATCATTTTTTAAATTTTAGATATAGGAGGTTTATTATATAAGATAAGATATGATTTGTGAATCTAACATTAAACCTATGATAAGGTTTTTTTATCATAAACAAATTATGATAAAGTACTCTGAACTTTATCTATTTAGATTTTAGACAAAATGATATTAATAATGAAGAAATAAAATATTTAATTTATAAAAGAAAATAAAATCGTGAAGGGTATAAAAATTATAAGCAAGATTTTTCATTGGTCTACAAATTTTAAGAATAAAAAGTAAAACTAAAAATTGTTACTTGAATTCAACCGAGCAAATTAAAAAATTCTAGAAGCTTTCTTTCAATCCACATTTCTAGTCAAGAACCGAGCAAAAAAAAAAAAAAAAAAGAAACCTAATCAAGATAAAGATTGAAATACCTAGAAGCTTTCTTTCAGTCCACAATTCTTGACTTTTAGCCAAGAACCGAGCCAAAAAAAAAAAAAATTCTAATCAAAGATAAAGATTGAAATATCTACGAGCTTTCTTTCAGTCCACAATTCCATTTCCCGCGACAGACTCCTCAGTTCTCACCTCATTTGGTCATTCCAAAGAGAGCGTTGAGCGCAACTTTCTCATCTCATCAGCCGCAACCACCACATACCGTAGATCGCCGATCGGACGCAGTACCTTTTGGTGAGTCTTTTTCCTTCTTCGTTTCTTCTTTTCGTTGAGTATTTATAGAGAGAATGAAAGTTAGGGTTGTTTTCGCTTCGGGATTTGAAAAAATGGTTTTATTTTAAGGAAGAACGAGATGCCTATATGTCATTCTTTCGCAAGATTTAATCTTTATTTCATTTGGAGCGGTTTTCCTATGCAAGATTTGAGCTCGGGCCGAGCTCGGGCTTCACAATTACAAATATTGTCGGGCCGAGCTCGGGCCTGAGTTCTTAGTTTTATTGTCGGGCCGAGCTCGGGCCCGACTAGGCCTGGCTCATTCAGCCCGATCGACAGCCCTACCCGCTACTGCGCGATCGCATCTCGTTAGATGGCCAGTCCGGCACCGCAGCCTTCAAATTCCCCCAATTCCGCGCTCGGTTTTTTTTTGTTTTTGGTGCTTAATGTTTCGTTCCGTCGGATCCCGCAACCTCACGGGCGTCCCTCTTCTCTTTCCCTCGCCGCGCTTCTCCCTGGTCCTTTCGCGAATAAAGGATTAAATTGTCACTCAACTAACGGGTGCGATCATACCAGCACTAATGCACCGGATCCCATCAGAACTCCGAAGTTAAGCGTGCTTGGGCGAGAGTAGTACTAGGATGGGTGACCCCCTGGGAAGTCCTCGTGTTGCACCCCTCTTTTTATTTTTCGGCCGCCGTTCGCCCCTTACTCTCGACATTTCGCTTGGCCATTTCTTTACTCTCAATCAAAATGCAATTATCTCCAAGAACAAGATGTCTGGTATGCTTAATATCTTTAGTTTGATTAATTCTACTTTTGCTTCAAGTAGTTTTTTCTTCGGAAAATTGCGTGAGGCCTTTGTTTTTTCGAACCCAATCGTAGATGTTATGCCAGTCATACCCGTGTTCTTTTTTCTCTCAGCTTTTGTTTGGCA